TTCGGGCCGAAGAAGCAATGTCACTCGATCATTATCAAACTGACTGCAATCTTTTTCTGTCCGTGAGGATCCCCCCAGAGCACCTTCTACTTCTAATAGGCCATGAACTAGATCAGAAGCATTCTCAACGAGTCCATAAGAAATCCTATTTTGTTCATCGGGTCCGGGTAGAGACCAAAGGTCTTGGGCGACCGATCCGGCAGAACAACTCAAAAGATAAAGAAGTATCGTTAATTTCTTCATGCTCGTTCCAAGTTCGAAGTACCATTTGTACAAATAAGAATCCCTTTCGTTACATGATTTCTTCTTCATATAGATAGATATAGGATCTATGGGGCAATTACTTAGAAGTACATTTTGTGCAACAGCCCTTCCTATCTGATAGAAAAGGATCTCATGATCCTGAACCGATCTTACCTGGGATCGCAAATCCCAAGTTTGTCTATGAAGAGCGGATCTAATTGTATTAGTGTCTATAATTGATTTCTTCTGTGTAATACTAATCGCTAAGGCCTCATTGGTAAGTGCTACAAGATCTCGTGCATTGGAACCCATGGTTATGGACCCGAATTCATTAGTATGGAACATTTTCTTTTCCAAGTGAAATCCCTTAGTATATGAAAGATTGAAAAAGTGCTTTCGTTGTTGTGCAATAAGAAGCCTTCGTATCTTAATGCATGTATTGAATTTATTCGGAACTATTAGAGCGGGATCCACTTTTTGGGGAATATGAGTCGAAGCAATAACAAGAATATTTCTAGTGGAACATCTTTCACAATCCCTGGATAGATAGTTCACTAATAGACCGAGGGATAAGTAATTCGACTCATTCACATCCAGATCATGAATGTTTGGAATCCATATTATGCAAGGAGACATTGCTTTTGCTAATTCGAATTGAAGGGTGATAGAAAATCGGTCTATTTCCGGCATCATATCCATAGTTAGCGCATTCATCAGAGTTAGCAGCTCCGTATCGAGGTCAAGATCGATATCGTCACTAGCATCAATCCCGTCACTATCATCAATATTGTCACTATCATCAATATCGATATCATCAATAAGAAAACCTTTAGGCTTGTTATCCAGGAACTTGTTCAGAAATACCAAAGGAACGTAGGAGTTTGTCACTAGGTATTTGACCAAATAGGAGCGTCCAGTTCCTATAGAACCTATCACTAAAATACCCCTAGAGGGGGATAGGGCTAAGCGGAGCGAAAAGGGTTTTTCATGAGACGGGAAATGAAAACTATTAGCCCCACACGAGGTTTCTGAATAAGTGATTGTCTGATAATGAGCAAGGAATATCCGTCTTTCTGCTAAACAGGATGTATTGAACTCATAATTCATTAGACACTTTTTATGAATGTCAACTAAATATCGTAAGTAAATTGCTCCCGGGTGTTCAATCATTTGATAACCAGAGTCGTTCTTTGATAAATGATCACTAGATAAATAATCACTATGAGTCAGACTCAATAGAATTTGATCAATCCCTTTTTCTGTCGTTAAGGTGGAGAACTGAACCAAAAATTCTCTTTCTTCATCATCAATCCAATCACTGTTCGCAACCCAGGATTCCATTTTATCATCAATCCAATCACTGTTCACGTTTTTTCTTTTTCTTATCAATGAATAGATCTCTTTACTTGTATGACTTAGATGTCTCGTATTTCTCGAAAAAGTGATTCGATTGGTGGGATTTGGTATGATACTTATGAGATCTATGAGATTGATATTCAAATATTTCTTCTTAGAACGGATTTCTTCTAGAGAATCTCCTAATTGTTCCAGAGCAACTAGAAAGAGATTCTTTAACCAGAAAGAATTCAGTTCAGATGTAGGATACCTATCCAGAAGTTTTCGCAACTCAATCATGTATGGTGGAATCATCAAAGATTTGACCTTTTCGAACTCTGTCTGTAACTCACTAGAGGCTCGGGAAACAAAGAGAAGATGTGTACGAACGAGATATCCAACAACAAGAAGAAGGAAAAGGCTTGAATAGAGGAACTCATGAACATTTGGCAATCTCAGATGTGTCCATATCAATGGTGACTCATTATTTCGATGAATCATTTCTTCGAACATAAGAAAATTATGTAAACACTTTCTCGAAATTTCGCTTATCAGATTCCATTGTGGAAGACACCCTTTTTTCTGAAGAATTCGCCATGATATATCTGATCCATACATAATATCATGAAAAATGGATACAAATTTTGGACTGTTACTTAGTATCGACAATAGGTCTGAAAAAGTATCTAAAAATAAAAAATTTAGATATTTGTACCCTGCCGAAGTAAGGAACCATGGCATATATGTTTGGAATAGATTCCATTTTGAGAGAGTTGAAAAAGCACTATCTCGTTGAAAGGTTCTATACATCTGCCCTTTCTCAACGCATTTCTTTAGACAAAGACTCCGTTTTTTCCTATTTTCGGATGGTAAATCTTTCTCAGAACATGGAGTGTGAATCAAACTCATGTTTGAATTGAAA